AAGAAATATGAAAGAAAATACGAAATGAAAAAAGAGCGGATTTTATTTGTACTGTGTATGAAAAGTATCCTGTCTTTTCCTATCCTTCAACTCCTATAAAATAAACTTGGAAGTTTTTTAGACAACTTCGTTTTTTTTGATATATATGAAGACTTAACATTCTTTTTGAGTGAGAGAAAGCACAGTATGAAAAAACCAGAAAGGAAAAAGAAACAAAAAAGGAAAAGAAAAGGGGGTATAATCTCATTTTGTTCTTTACTTTACCATACATACATCTATTTTTTACCATCTCCAAAAATAGAGATATCTATACATCTAGATAAATATCTATCCCGATCTACCTCAATTAATTTGTAAGAGGTATGAATATCTTCTCGATACATTATTCACGTGTCAGGAACCAGATTTGAACTGGTGACACGAGGATTTTCAGTCCTCTGCTCTACCAACTGAGCTATCCCGACGATTCCCCGCGCATCATCCTAGTAGAGTATTTGTATCTATGTAAATTAAATAGACTAAAAAAAGTATTAAAAATTTTGACCCCGAATTTCTTAGATTTTCAAAAAGAAGACTTTCTTTGTGAATGTAAGGATAATGATATGGACTGTGAATGATTCAATAATGGGAATTCCATGACCATATATGTTCATTTGTACGGGTATCATATCTATTCAAACCAAATTGGTATAAGATCAAAAGATTTATGTTCGGATCCATTTCTGAAAGAGTAGAATGAATGAGAAAGCTATTGAATTTTCTTTGAACCGCTTATGAAAAAAAAAGAAGATAAATAGTTAAGAAGTGAAATGGGCTTTTTACTGGGGATAGAGGGACTTGAACCCTCACGATTTCTAAAGTCGACGGATTTTCCTCTTACTATAAATTTCATTGTTGTCGGTATTGACACGTAGAATGGGACTCTCTCTTTATTCTCGTCCGATTAATCATTTTTTCAAAAAAGGTCTATCAAACTCTGGAATGAATGATTTGATCACTGAATATTCGATTCTTCCTTTAACTTCGATTAGAATAGATCCACAATAACTCTGAATTTTTCATATATTGCATATATATGGATTCGGTATGGATTCGTTTCGCGATTAATCGTTTGATATGCCAGTATGTATACGTGCGTATTAGATATATGGGTCATTCTTTCTTTAATTTTGATAGCCAGTTACCAACGCAACGTAGTCAACTCCACTCGTTAGAACAGCTTCCATTGAGTCTCTGCACCTATCCCTTTTTATTCTAGTTTTTCAAACCCTTGTTTTTCTAAAAATAAAGATTTGGCTCAGGATTGCCCATTTTTAGTTCCAGGGTTTCTCTGAATTTGGAAGTTCCCACTTAGCAGGTTTCCATACTAAGGCTCAATCCAATCAAGTCCGTAGCGTCTACCAATTTCGCCATATCCCCTTTTTAGACAAGGATCCGGTTGTAATTCCACCCACCTCTTTTATTTATCTTGGAACCGTCGAATTCATTATATAATGATTCCCACATGAAAAAAGACTCCTATTTTCTTTTTTTGGACATCCCCTCTCATTTAATCTCTATTGTATGAATCATATTTGTTTTTTGTTTCAATCAGAAATGATTCTATCATTGATGTATCCGCAATTCAATATAGAGAGATATATCCCAGAGATATATATATGTCTCCCTCCCCCTTCTTTTTACGGTGCGATTTGGAATACTGGAAGGGTCGATATTCTTTACTTCTTTTTTTCGTCCTATCTCCTCCTTTTTCGAACGAAATCAGAGGAATGTCTCATTAGAATTTTTATTGTTGTATCTTTATCCTTATCTTAAACTTTTCTTAGTCTTAGGACCGATCCGCTATAATATAATTAACTTAACATAATTTGTTATAACTATTCTCAAAAATAATTCCATTTTTCAAATCAGAATATCAAATTTGATATTCTTTTATATTTTTTATATTTCTAATTTATAAATATTATTGTATAATGTAATAATGTAATGATATAATGTAAAAATGGTAATAATGTAAAAATGGTAATAATGTAAAAAAAAAAAAAAAAAAAATAAAGAAATAGAATAGAAAGAAAAGAATATATTATCTTATCTATAATATATTTGTATAATAATAGAAAGTGTAATAATAGAATGATAATTCTAATTAGTCAGATATTTTATTATATATATTTTATTTCCATTCCGTTATTGAAATAGAATTCTATATTAGTCATATTTTCAGTCATATTATAGAATTAGTTATATTATTTATAACTATGGAAAGAATTATGAATTCTAATCTAATATATAGTTCATATTAAATTCATAGCTATTAGCTATGATCCGGTAGTTTCTTGAATTCCTATACATTATTTCTATTTCTGTTATGCGAGCCCGCTTAGCTCAGAGGTTAGAGCATCGCATTTGTAATGCGATGGTCATCGGTTCGATTCCGATAGCCGGCTTTTTCTCTATCGATTTTTCCCATGATTGATAATCTCTCTGCTCCCTTTCTCAA